GGCAAACAATGCAATAGCTTCGGTTAGAGCAAAGCCCAAAATGGCATAACCAAATGATTGTTTAGCCAATGATGGATTTCGCGCCACGGAATGAATCAAAGAACTGAAGACGTTTCCAATACCGACAGCAGCTCCCGCTGAAGCAATTGTAGCAGCTCCGGCACCCATTGATTTTGCACCTTCTAACATAAAAACTTTAGAATTCTCGTCACGCTTTTAATGATTTCATGTTATGGATTCCTTGTCGATCCTTTCCACCCAAAGAAGGGGTCCTGTCCTCGAGACGACTCAAACTACAACCGATATTTCACTAACCAATTAATTAACCCCAAGAATGAACTATCCTTTGGTTCATTCCTAATTAAAGTACGCGCATGGTTATTGAAAGTCTGAAGGCAGGAACGGAGTCCGAGTCAGCTGTCTCCATAGAAGGTATAAGCAGATTTTTTGGTTAAGGGAGATAATGGGTTGCCTTGGCATCTTTCTCTTAGACTCCGCTTTCCCTCTTTTTTCTCTATTCCATTTTCTCTATTCTTTTTTTTATTTCCATCTCGCGATTCTTTCCCTCGTTCCTTTTCTCTTGGGCATTTCACTTGGAATGCAGTGCATTCTTTTCGATCTTGTACCCTATCTATCCTATCTATGTAGGCTTGCTTCGCATAGGCTACACAAGCTTCGGTGCGGTACACTGAACACCAAGCCAATCTCGACGAAGCTTATTCAGCTAATCCGAAGATTAGACACAAATGGAAGAATGAACACAACCAACATCTCTTCATTGTTCCAGTCGCCACAAGATCACTACTCCAAGAAAGTAGTTGAATTGATATCCCCCGACTAAGGGATCTAAGCCTAAATTCAAGCCAAATTCTAAACATGTTCACTTATGTTATAAGAACATAGTTGCTAGAAGAATGGCACTAGAAATTGTCTTCGGTACAAGCTGGTAGATGGTTCTTACTCCGGTCAGTTGACTTTATACTAAACCATCGGATAGCCAACTAGTTAGAAATAGAATTTCCATGTTGATTGAGCGGAGTTGCTCGGAACAAGGTCTTTTTGGGGGAAAGGGAAAGAAGGGGAGATGGCGTACTGTCGAAGAGAAATCAATCTTAGTAGTGGCGAAGGACCGGAGCTTTCTTATTTGATTGAAAGATAGGAGGCCTTGGCCCCCTTCCCTTCGCTGCGTTCAGGTTTGCAATTCGGGAGGGAGCCTAAAGCCGCCCAACTACTCTATGCATTCATATAAGGCAACCATTAGGTTGGTCGGACAAAGAAAAGTTTTTTCTCTCCGACATATGGTCCAACCGGGCAGAAGTGATAGAACTAGCTCCCCGTGACTCATTACCATGGGGGCTCGAAGTCTAGCCGCCGATAGCTTTTTACTATGTATGGTATGGAGCCGTGCCTCTCGATATGGTTCTATATATAGCGTGTCTCTCTCTACATCGAGTTCAGAAAATGTTGACCAACGAGACTTTTTTTTTAAGACATTCTATCAGATGAAAGAAGACCGTAGGCCTAATGCAAGTAATGTAAGTCTTTTTTCGTTAGGGGGAAAGAAAGGGATGGGCTCTTCCCATCCAAGAGATCGAGTGATTCCCGGAAGGTTTGCTAGAGCGCATTTCTTGTAGGCATTGGGCTAATCTTTCATAAGGAAATTCTATTAGAGTTCGGTGCGAGGTCAGTAAAGCTACGCTCATTTATGATCCACTGATCGAATCCGAATGAACTGGGACACCCAGACCTTTTGCGGAAGCAAACCCTGCATTTCCATACGAAATTCCTTTAGTAGCATTCTCAGGTCGGTAGGTTGATTTGGGCAACCCATACTTCTCACCCGCTTAAACAAGATGAAACTAACACTCCTTCGAGGAAAGACGAAGAGCGCGGAGAGAGTGTTCGGGGAAAAGAGCCTGGAGAAATTTCACGATAACTGCGGAGGGAATGCGGCTTTATTAGTACTCTGTGAAACCGGTAGATTTATTTAGTAGGGGCTTCCCAGACCCCCTTGAACGCTGTGTCAGGGATATGAGATTCACTTATTAGAAAATATTGCAAAGTGCCCTTCCAACCATCGGCAACAATCGGTGAATCGGCTTCAGTATAGGGATATTACCCCTATGTCAGTTGGATTCGTGAACAAAGAGATGGCATGTCCCCGGCTCGTATCTTAAGTATGTCAGTTGCTTCTGTCTGTAACAAAGCATTCTTGCAGCAAGAGGGCATTCGAAAACAGTAAGAGCATCTTCTTCTTCAATTGCGCTACCAGCTCCAATAGCAAAGACCGATGCGGTGGTAATGCCGTTGCTTCTGATCTCTCTGCTCTTGCTAGCAATGACATTTGAGGAAAAAGGCTAGGCTCCTCATCTCGTTCAGTCTTGATGGCAGCTAGTTCCTTTATTACGTCGTTCAGTTCAAAGAGTCATTCTGGCATCTGCTTTCAATGCTTGCTAGTAAACAGTGGTTGTCTCTTTGAGACCCTCTCGCCCAACCATATAAGGTATTAAAGTGCTTTTTAGTAATACGATACGTTGTGAAGAGTCGATTCAACAAGAGGAATCAGAGCTTATCTCTCTGGTCACTTCGATACTTTGAGAACAGTGAGAGCAGAATCCGAAGAAGACTTTCAGATGTCACTTGCTTTCCTTCCTAACTACAGAAATTCCCTTTCGCCTTCCGCTCCTAGTCCACTTTTCTAAAAAGAGAATATCGCTTTGTCATTCAATTCTTCCTATTCTCCTGCTACAAATGCCAAAACAAACACTAATTCAGTCTAATGCGCCTACCCTGGGTCACGAGCTGCCTTAAGGCATGCCTTTAACCCTACTCCTAAGCCCTTCCTCCACCAAGAGAAACCCTAGGAGAAGACCATGCTACCATAGAGAAGGGGAAGCCCACCTCGGAAGCCATTTGACCATAAGTTCACAGCTTAGGATCATAAGGAAAGATCCCATCCCGTCTTTACTTTAAAGCAATGGTCTACGACTCCGCAGCTTGCTTAGGAGAGCTCCAACGCTACCATTAAGAGAAGGATCACAAGCCCTAGTCCCAAGCTAAACAGCATATTCATCTGCACCTGAAAGGGAAAAATATGAAGCAAGACCTTATTTTATTTATTTAAGCTTCTTGAACAAAAGCAATTCTCTCTCCTGCCCTCCAACAGAATAAATGGCATCGGATCTAACTCCACTCTCTCCCTTTCCGGCTTAGCCTACCGCTCCGTGGGCTTCTATCCCCCTGGTCGTATTCAAAGGATCTCTCAAGAGTGAAAATCTCTCTCCCCTTCTTATGGCATCACAGCCTATTCTATTCTCTACTCTCTACCAGCTTCTGAAACAAGATCGGATTGGTGAAATCTTTCAGACCCTCGGCTCACTTCACTACCTTTAGAGAAAACAGTTCCAGGAGAAGACGAAGAAGACTCTCGGATGGCACTTGCTTTACTAACTGTAACGGGATCTTCTTCTTTATAATAGTTACTACCTCCTCTTCACATAAAACCATTCGTTCAGAGTCGACAACTGCGGTGCGGATAGGCCCCTCCCCAATGCTCTTATTCCTACTTGCGGATTCTCTCCATCTAGGAAAGAAAGCCAACATGTTGGCCTGGGCGATGATTCGATTCTTCTTAGCCGATGTTGGTTCTTTCGATCGAGAAAGAGAAAGATAACTCTTATTCATCCGGAAGTGACTGAACTAGCCTTTGGGCTTAAAAAATCGCTGTCGCACCTTCACTCTTTGTATTTGTCGGCCTTACTAGCGCTACTGCTAATGTTGGCGTAAGGACTCTTTATCGGATACTTCTATCTTTTTGGGAGGCCTAATTTCTGCAGCTTCTTCTGTAACAGCTTTTTTATTCCTCCCCTCGGCTCGGGAAGGACTGTAAGAGGAATAGCCTATCTTCTATCTAGCCTTGAGCCCGGTATCTTGATTGCTGCTACTTTGATTTACCCCGAGCCGGTGCCGGGGCCAGCGTCTATGTTGAAGGGGATAGACGGCTTATTTCGCTCCTAAATCCATTTAGCCTTTCTCCGGAACTACTTTTAATACCGATACGGGACCACCTTCCCAAATCAAATGCAATTGATTCAAGAACAGCAAGAACAGCTGCTCACTCGGTCGTAGGGAAAAGAGTAAGTGATAGTCATCCATCGCCTTGAGCGGAGCCTGGTCTGGGATCGATCCCTTTTCTTTTAGCCAAGTCAAGTAGTCCAATACCAGCTTCTTCAACAGAATAGCTGCGGGCTCGTGCAAAGAGTAATTCTGTCTTGATGGCAACTATCAAGCTCAGTTGCTTCCCTTTGGGATATATAGACTTTGAATCAAGGCTTCGAACCTTTCATCCCTTCGGTCCTTACCATGGGAAAGAGCCTAGCCTTCGAGCTAATCCGACTTCACTCTTTCTCGCAGCTATTGAAATGGCTGCTATCTTCCTAAACAGGAAAGGGGGAAGAGCTGCTAAGAGCATATGCCACGAATTCCGTCTAAGATAAATCGATTCCAACCCCGGCTCAGGAGCTTCCTTAAGCCATGTCCATACTAAAAGAGCTAAATCGGATGGTGACTAGATTCATTCCGTAGCACGGGATTATGTAAGAGCATCTAGAATAATAGCTAGGCATCAGTTTGAGTTCGAGATCGAGACCCAGAAGTAGAGATAGAGGCAAAGGTTGCAGCAGGAGGGAGAGACGGTTCAATACCCGATTTGAGAACCAGGTAACCTAGCATCCTCACCCATTGAACCATAGTACAACGCTTTCCTTCGCTTACGTCCGAACCCATCATTCTTGGATCGATATCCAGTTCCACCAGCGGCAGAGAGAGCGATTGGGGGGGTCGATGGCTGTCGTCAGCTCGTGTCGTGAGAAGAATGGAAGACTACTTTGCTCTGCTGGATGTGGATGCGTCGGATCGCGTACATCTAGTGCAGTGGAACTCACCTCTTTCTGTTGACAGCTAGACCCGACTTTCTCTTTCAAATCACTTCGTAGCTTGTT